GAAAAATTCCCGCTGCTACCATCGTAGCAGCATGGATAAGAGCCGAGATGGGGGTAGGTCCCTCCATGGCATCAGGTAACCACACATGAAGGGGAAATTGAGCCGATTTAGCAACTGCACCAGAAAATAATAGGACGGCACATAAACTAACAAATAAAAAATGAACCTCATTATTAGAAATCAAATTATTGAATATTTTAAACAAATCACGAAATTCAAAACTACCTGTTGTCCAATAAAGACCTAAAATCCCTAATAATAAACCAAAATCCCCCACACGATTCGTTACAAATGCCTTTTGACAAGCATTCGAGGCAATAGGTCGTGTAAACCAAAAACCTATTAATAGATACGAACACATTCCAACCAATTCCCAAAAAATATAAATTTGTACCAAATTAGAACTAGTAACTAATCCCAACATTGAAGTATTGAAAAAAATCATATAAGCAAAAAATCGCAAATATCCTTGATCATGAGACATATAATTGTCACTATAAATAAGAACCAAAACCCCAATAGTAGTAATTAATAATGACATAATAGAAGTAAGTGGATCAATCAAGTAGCCAAACTCTAAAGAAAAATCATTATTGATAGTCCAAGACCATACATATTCATAAATATAACTGTTACTAATTTGCTGAATAAACAAATAAAATGAAAAAAGCATCACTATACTTAAAAAAAAAACACCAGTAAAAGACCATATACGGCGAAGTTTTTTTGTTGACGTTGGAAAAAGCAATAGTCCCCCTGCTAGTAACATAAGAACTGGAAGTGAAATAAAAGGTATGATCCACGAATATTGATATGTATATTCCATAAAAAAGGATTTTTTTACTATTTAAAAATTTTTTATTTCTGATTCACGAACTTGTTTTTTTTTTCTTTTGAAAAGGGTCAGTTAATAACAAATTAAAATATGTAAAAGTGAAATAGAATTTTCTATTGTTAATTATTCTTAAATTTTTCAAATACTTCAAATATTTCCAATCAAAAACTTAGAATTGTTCCCATAATATACTCAAATTAAATTTGGAGTAAAAACTTCTATTTTTTTTTTTTATTATATATATGAATTCTTTGACATAAATCGATTTTAAAAGGATTTACTAAAATATTCAATTTTATAAAAAAAAAATATTCTTTACCAATAGAAAGGTTGAGCTTTTAAAATTTTCGATCTATTTTTTCACATGTATATTCCATTCATATATAAATGGAAGACGGCGAAAATAGATAATGCGCAACCAGACCCCATTAGACTCTTTTCTTGTTGTATTCTTTTTTGCAATACTAATATAGTATTATTATACTTTTTGTCTTTCTTTTATGTTTGTCTCTCATAATATATTTTATGGGATTTTCATAGAATCCTTAGATTATGAAAGGAATCGAATGAAAAGAACAAATATATAATATATAGTAGAGTAAATAAATAGTAACGAATCCTTTTTTTTTTTAAGCAAAATATGTCTTTCACATCCAAATATAGAAATGAATAACTTATTTTAATTTTTAAATGGCAGTTCCAAAAAAACGCACTTCTATATCAAAAAAACGAATTCGTAAAAATATTTGGAAAAGCAAAGGGTATTGCGCAGCGTTGAAAGCTTTTTCATTAGCAAAATCTCTTTCTACAGGGAATTCAAAAAGTTTTTTTGTGCGACAAATCAAATAAATAAAGAAATAAACATTCTAATAATCTGAACCCTTTTAAATCAAAAAAGAGACTAGTTAAATGAAACATAATTCATTAAGAATTAATAATTATTTCTTAATGGGATCTATATTTAATTATTTTTTTTTTTTCTTTAGGGTATATAAACTAAAAAGAAGTTTGTTTACTAAATTCTAAAAAAAAAAAACGGATACTTTTTAAAAAATAAAAAACTGAACTTCAGAAATAAAGTTCAAAGAAAAAAGAATAAACAAGGTTTTACCTTTAATTTGAGTTTTAACATGTTTGTTCTTTCAGTTTTGAGATGGGGAAAATAAGAATCCCCATCGAACCCTAAACACACTTTTTTTCTTCATTTTTATTTGCTTATATATTGTATTCTATAAATATACAAAATCGAGTAATAAATTCTTTATTCAAAATGAATACATTATGAAAATTATGAAATTAGTTGATAAAGTTGAAAACCTTTTTTTTTTTTATTGTCTTAAACTATTATTTCTCTAAATTTTGATTACCGTATATAATATATCTCTACCCCTACTCCTTTTAACCAAATTTTTAAACTTTCTTTCTTCTTATCTTAATCTTTTTTTTTTTTTTCTCTTCTTTAGGTTTAGGTGGATTTTTTTTATAAACAATCCTATACAAATTTCAAGTGATAAAAAAAGAATTCTATGTGGAGACTAGAATATTAATCAAAATATCTATAAATTTAGAAAAGATTTATGGAATTATGATACAATGGAAATTCTGATATAAATAATAACTTGATTATTATATTAAAACATATTATTAGATATTTGTTAGATTATAGAATCTATTTCCCCAATACTGAACAATACCTAATTAATTAAGTTTTCTAAATCGTAAGAGAAATTCTTTACACAATAACAACTTTAACAATTAATACAAAGCTATACAAACATTTCGACCCATTGTTTGAGTGTAATACTTAGACATAATGCTAAAATGGAAAGCGATACAAATACACAATTTTTTTTTTACTTAAATTTTTTTATCCTGTTTTTGATTTTCTAAAAAATATTACATTGAATTGATTCTTTCAATCTCGACGATTGAATCAAAATAAGTTATTATGAGTTCGATAAAGCCGCTATGGTGAAATCGGTAGACACGCTGCTCTTAGGAAGCAGTGCTAGAGCATCTCGGTTCGAATCCGAGTAGCGGCATGCCTTTTTTATTATAAATTCAAAATATTATAAAATAATAAGGTATTATAAAAGAATAAGTACTATAATATAATGAATTAAGTTCCGGCTTTCGATTCTTATAATTGATAGACCCCCCCTTTTTTTTTATGATATTTTCAACTGTAGAACATATATTAACTCATATATCCCTTTCAGTCGTTTCAATTGTAATTACAATTCTTTTGATAACCTTATTAGTTGATGAAATTGTAGGATTATATGCTTCCGCAGAAAAAGGAATGATAACGACTTTTTTTTTTATAACTGGATTATTAGTTAGTCGTTGGATTTATTTGAGACATTTACCATTAAGTGATTTATCTGAATCATTACTATTTCTTTCATGGAGTTTTTCCATTATTCATATGGTTACATATTTCAAAAAAACTAAAAACTATTTTAGTTTAAGTTCAATAACCATGCCAAGTACTATTTTTACCCAAGGGTTTTCTACTTCAATATTTTTAACTTACATGCATCAATCTGAAATATTAGTTCCGGCTCTTCAATCTCATTGGTTAATGATGCATGTAAGTATGATGGTATTGGGTTATGCATCTCTTTTATGTGGATCATTATTTTCATTAGCTCTTGTAGTCATTATATTTCAAAAAGTCATAATAATTTTTGGTAAAAACAGTGATTTTTTAAATAAATCATTTTCCTTAGATGAGATCCAATACCTGAACGATGGAAACAATGTTTTAAAAAACACTTATTTATTTTATTGTAATAATTATTACAAGTCTCAATTGATTCATCAATTAGATCATTGGAGTTATCGTATTATTAGTATAGGGTTTATATTTTTAAGCATAGGTATTCTTTCAGGAGCAGTATGGGCTAATGAGGCATGGGGATCATATTGGAATTGGGATCCAAAAGAAACGTGGGCATTTATTACTTGGACCATATTCGCAATTTATTTACATATTAGAACAAATAAAATTTGTGAAAGTATAAATTCTGCAATTGTAGCCTCTATGGGTTTTCTTATAATTTGGATATGCTATTTTGGAGTCAATTTATTAGGGATAGGGCTACATAGTTATGGTTCATTTACATTAAACATCTAATTGAATTGAAGAAAGGACCTAACCAATCTAAACATAGAACAGTATATATATATAAGAAAAATTCGTGTAAATCATGGAGAAAGCGAACCATTTGAATCAAGTAATGTAGTGATTCAAATGGTTCTCAGAAAATCTAAATGTATATGGTTGCAAGTCCAATTCATTTTTTTTGTCACTTATTTTCTACAACAAATTCCTTTTTAAATCATTATTATTGCAATATTTTATTGCTCATTTATTTATTTATTTTTATGTAAAGAAAATTATCTATAAAAATAATTAGCTAAAATAGCTTCAACTTTATCAACTGATAGTGATAAAACAAAATCTGGATAAATACCAATGCCTATTATTGGTAAAAGGATAGAGATCGAAACAAACAACTCTCGCGGTCCTGAATCAAAAAAAGAAAAATTTTGAACATTAAAAAGTTTGTATCCATAGAACATCTGGCGTAACATGGATAATAAATAAATAGGAGTTAATATCATTCCAATTGCCATTACAAAAAGAATTAATATTTTTGTCATTAAAAGATATTTTTGGCTGGTAATAATTCCAAAAAAGACTATTATTTCTGCAACAAAACCACTCATTCCCGGTAATGCAAGGGAAGCCATCGATAAAATACTGAAAGTCGTAAATATTTTAGGAATTGGTATAGCCATTCCTCCCATATCGTCAAGATAAACAAGGCGTATTCTATCATAACCTGTTCCCGCTAAGAAAAAAAGCCCAGCACCTATAAATCCATGAGAAATTATTTGTAAAATGGATCCATTGAGTCCTGCATCGCTTATAGATCCAATTCCTATAATTATGAAACCCATATGAGATACGGAAGAATAAGCTATCCTTTTTTTTAAATTACGTTGACCAGGAGATGTTGAAGCTGCATAGATTATTTGAATTATCCCTACTATGACCAACCAGGGAGAAAATATAGAATGAGCGTAGGGTAATAATTCCATATTGATGCGAACTAATCCATATGCTCCCATTTTTAATAAGATTCCGGCTAGAAGCATACAAGTACTGTAATGTGCCTCTCCATGTGTGTCTGGTAACCATGTATGTAAGGGTATAATCGGCGATTTGACAGCAAAAACAATAAGAAATCCAATATAAAATAGTATTTCCAGTGCGACAGGATACGATTGATTAGCTGATGTTTCAAAATTGAATGTTGGTTCGTTAGAACCATATAAACCAATACCCAAAACTCCCATTAACAAAAAAATGGAACTCCCTGCAGTGTACAAAATAAATTTTGTAGCTGAATACAAACGTTTCTTTCCTCCCCACATCGATAGAAGTAAATAAACAGGAATTAATTCGAATTCCCACATGAGAAAAAAAAGTAAAAGATCTCGAGACGAAAATGATCCGATTTGACCGCTATACATAGTTAACATTAGGAAATGGAATAATCGAGAATTCCGCGTAACTGGCCAAGCCGCTAAAGTAGCTAAAGTGGTTATAAAGCCCGTCAGTAAAATAGGTCCTATAGAAAGACCATCTATTCCCAATCTCCAGTAAAAATTCAAAAAATGGATCCATTTATAATCTTCTGTCAATTGAATTAATGGATCGTCTAATTCAAAATGATAACAAAATGTATAGGTTGTTATAAGGAGTTCTAAAAGGCATATACATATAGTATACCACCTGATGACCTTATTTCCTTTATGAGGGAGAAAGAAAAGTAGGGAACCAAAAAATATTGGCAAAACTACAACTATTGTTAACCAAGGAAAATAATTCGTAGTAAAAACAAGATACACTTGGACTAGAACAACTCGTGCTCGAAAATATATATATATATATTTTCAAGCACGAGTTGTTGTCAGTAAAAAAAAATCAAATGTATTCAAGTATAGTTTTCTCGCATGTATCAATAAGCTAGACCCATGCTTCGCGTTGTTTCATGCCATAAATAAACTCGAACACTCAAGAAATCCGTTGGACAAGCGGATTCACATCTCTTACAACCAACACAGTCTTCTGTTCTTGGAGCAGAAGCAATTTGCTTAGCTTTACATCCGTCCCAAGGTATCATTTCTAAAACATCTGTGGGGCAAGCTCGGACACATTGAGTACACCCTATACATGTATCATAAATCTTTACTGAATGTGACATTGGATCTATAAATTTTTGAACATCATCAATTTTCAATCTAGTAATAAAGCTTTAAATGAATCATTATTTAGATACCAGATGAATCAATAATTTATTATAATTTATCTAATCAACCTAAACTTACTATGAGATTGAATCATGCTATAGGGCCAAGATACTTTAATTTCTTACGTTTTCGTCATTATTCTATTCTACTTCTAAAAAGAGAATTCAACTTGATGAATATCATCATTTATCTAATGAAGACTACTTATTTAACAAATTCGATTGATTAATACGAGTTGATTTTCTGTTACGATAAATTGAGGAAACAATAGCTGGTCCAATAGCTGCTTCAGCGGCTGCAATAGCTATACCAAAAATGCAGAAAATATTACCTTTTAATTGACGACTATCAAAAAAATCAGAAAATGTTACCAAATTTATATTAACTGCATTCAGGATCAGTTCAAGACACATAAGGGCTCTAACCATGTTTCGGCTTGTAATCAATCCATAGATACCAATACAAAATAAATAGGCACTTACAACAAGTACATGTTCTAGCATCATTGACCAACTCCTTATCAATTTCGATTCATTTCAATATAAGTAACAATTTAAAAAATTCAATTCGATTGACTAAAAAAAGTACAGAACAAGGGAAATCTATTGGTAATAGATCGAATAAAAAAAAAGAATTTAGACAGAAACTCTTTTCAAAAATATACTTAATTAAATAAAGTGAAAGTAAAGAAAGGGTATGGGTGTGATAACCTAGAACAAAGTTTTATTTAGTATTTAGATTGCAGTTGCTAGTTTTAAAAATTAATTACTGGCGAGCCACGGCAATTGCACCTACCAAAGCAGCTAAAAGAATTATTGAAATGAGTTCAAATGGAAGAAAAAAATCTGTTGATAAATGAATTCCAATTTGTTGACTAGTACTTATCAAATCTTGCTCTAGAATCTGATTGGATCTTGTAGTCCAAATAATCCCATACCATGACGTATCTAGAATAGTATTCATTAGTGAAACAAAAATACTTGTACAAACCAGCAAAGTAACTCCACTTCCAACGGTCCAAAGATTAAAATCTTTGGAATATTCTGAACCCTTCATAAACATCACAGCAAATATGATTAAAACATTTATAGCGCCCACATAAATAAGGAGTTGCGCAGCAGCTACAAAATGGGAGTTTGCTAAAATATAAAAAAAAGATATACAAACAAGAACCAGTCCCAATGAAAAAGCAGCATAAATGGAATTGGTAAGTAATACGACACCCATACTTCCTAATATAAGACCTGATCCCAACAAGACTAAAAGAAAATCATGTATCGGTCCAGGCAAATCCATTATATGTAGAATAATAAATAAATAGAAATATTTTTCATGAACTTATTGACTCCACCAGGAAAAAAAATTGTTGATCAATTCGTAATTTAATCTGAAAGGTTGTGAATTAATATATGTACTTTTATTGGATTCACTTCCTTTTTTATATGAAAAGGAGTATTTCGAAATTCTGTATTTTGAAATAATTCCAGATATTGTTAATATATATATATATATATATATATTTTTTTTTTCAATTATTAATAGATTTTCAATCCAAAAAAAGCTGCAATTCTGATTAATTAAAAATTTTGATTTTTTGTTAGTGACCAAATAAACAACATGAAAGAAATCTCATTCCTTTAGATTAAAACAGAAATTTAGTAATTTCCTTAATCAAGGGATTTACTTATTTTTTATTGGAATTTCAGTAGAATTTGAAATTGTTCGGATTGTAGAATCGTCAACTACTGACATTGGTAAACGACCCAAAGCAATTTGATTATAATTCAATTCATGACGATCATAAGTAGAAAGTTCATATTCTTCTGTCATGGATAAACAATTTGTTGGACAATATTCAACGCAGTTCCCACAAAATATACAGATTCCGAAATCAATACTGTAATTAAGCAATTGTTTCTTTCGAATATAAGTTTCCAATTTCCAATCAACAACGGGTAGATCTATAGGACATACACGAACACATACTTCACAAGAAATACATTTATCAAATTCAAAATGGATTCGACCGCGGAAACGCTCAGATGTTATTAATTTTTCGTAAGGATATTGAATAGTTACAGGCAAACGATTTGCATGGGATAAAGTAATCATGAAACTTTGACCAATGTATCTTGCAGCTCGTACTGTTTGTTGACCATAATTCATGAACCCAGTTATCATAGGGAACATATTGTAATATCTATGAATAATTTGATGTTTGTTTCTTTCTCTTGGTTGAGATAAGTCGTGAATATAAAATATTGTACTCCTTTATAGTGAAAAGAGTTCGAAAGAAGTTGTTAATAATAAATTACCGAGAGAAATAGGTAAAAGAAATTTCCATCCAAGATTTAATAATTGATCCATTCTTAGTCTGGGTAAAGTCCACCTTGTTGTGATAGAAATAAACAAGAACAGATAAGTTTTAACTAATGTAATAAAGATACCAATTGTCATTACAAAGAGTCCACCTACTTTATTTATTTCAAAAAGTGAAGAATTGAATATGTAAGGAATAGATATATCCCAACCGCCTAAATAAAGAACTGTTACTAATAATGAAGAAACTAATAGATTTAGATAGGAAGCAACGTAAAATAAACCAAATTTTATACCCGAATATTCCGTTTGATAACCCGCTACTAATTCTTCCTCTGCTTCTGGTAAATCAAAAGGTAATCTTTCACATTCTGCTAAGGAAGAAATTAAAAAAATCATAAAACCTATAGGTTGACGCCACAAATTCCACCCCCAAAAACCATATTTTGATTGAGCTTCGACGATATCAACTGTACTTGAACTGTTAGATAATTATAGTCGCCAATAACATTACTGCTCTCATCGCTATTACAGAACCGTACATGAGATTTTCACCTCATACGGCTCCTCAAAAAATATAAATAAATTTAAGGAATTAGTCGATATAATTTCTTTTGATATATATGTTTTGTCGGATAATATAGTATCAAAATATATCTATCGTGTATTCCAAAATTAAATCAATGGAATTCCGTCTGTTTTAGTTTTATTTGAATAAAAAGAAAATAATAAATAAAAAAATAACTTCTGAATTGATCTCGTCCTCTTTAAAAATTTCAATTTTTCTTCGTTGAGTAATAACTTAATTCTTGACTAAAATACTTTTTTTGTACTTGTATTCTTTCTATTTTTTTTTTTTTTGTTCCTATTCTTGTTTCTCCGAAAAAAGAGGGGCTTATGAAATAAGAGATTATTTCGTTTTCGATAGTCATTTAGTTAATGGGTAGATAGAAGCATATTCTGGATCGGAATCGTGGGGAGTGCTGCCTAATCATTTCTACGAATTTAAAGCCCCAATTTGTATTCTTTTTTTATTATCCATTTTGAAAAAATGTTTATCTTCTCTTATTTTGGATAATTTTGAAAATCTCTATTACTAATCCTTTGCATATTTTGGTGTTTCTAACCATCCACTCATTTTTGTTCAATCGCGCGTATTATGGTAATAGATGTATACTAGTACATACAAATAATAGTGAAAATTCACTCAGGTTGATCTTTTTTTTTTGAGTCCGCTTCAAGATGGGTTAATTAATTAACCAATCTTGGGATAAAAGTTCTCTTTTTATTATGGTTATTGCCGCTTAACTCTTATACCTAGAAAATGAGACTCAATTTTTTTACTGCGAATTCTTTTTTCTATAAGCTGTTTTATTTCACTCATATAACTATCTAATTTAGTTCTTTAGTTCATTAATCTAAATAATGAATAGAAAACTATTCAATTCATTTGAACTCTTAAACAAAAAGGAAAAGTTTATGTCTTAACGACTCGCACGTAGAGATATTGATAATACACATAGAGTTAATGGTATTTCATAACTAATTGATTGAGCAGCAGCTCGTAGACCACCTAAAAAAGAATATTTATTATTTGAACCATATCCTGAGATAAGAAGTCCAATAGGAGCAATACTTGAAATGGCAATCCATAAAAAAACACCAATATTGAGATCGGCTAAAACAAGGCGATAACCAAAAGGAATTACTGAATAACTTAGTAGAATTGATATAACTGCTATGGATGGTCCGATACTGAATAAATGAGTATCCCCTCTAGATGGAAGAAGATTTTCTTTTAAAAGCAATTTTGTACCATCTGCTAAAGCTTGAAGAACTCCCAACGGGCCCGCATATTCGGGTCCAATACGTTGTTGTATCCCTGCGGATATTTCTCTTTCTAACCATACAATTACTAGTACACCTATTGTGATTCCAAATATAGGAGTAAAAATAGGGACAAGCACCCATATAATTTCATAGACCTCTTTTAAGGATTCCAATCTTGAAAAAGAATTGATATCTTGTACATTTGTTGTATTAATTATCATTTTAACGGTCAACTTCTCCCATAATGATATCTATGCTACCTAGTATTGTCATAATATCGGCCAATTTCATTTTTTTAACTAACTGAGGAAGAATTTGCAAATTGATAAAACCTGGTGGTCGAATTTTCCATCTCCAAGGAAAACTACCCTGATCCCCTATCAGAAAAATGCCCAATTCCCCTTTTGGGGCTTCGACTCTCACATAAAGTTCTTGTTTCGGCAACTCAAAAGTAGGCGAAGGTTTTTTACTAATGAATCTATATTCAAAATCATTCCATTCCGGATACCTTTCTCTATCAAAACATCGGCTTTCTAAATTTTCATAAGGTCCCCCTGGAATTTTTTCCAAAGCCTGTTGAATCATTTTTATGGATTCCATCATTTCGCCAAGTCTAACTAAATAACGAGCTAATGAATCTCCTTCTTTTTGCCATTGAACTTCCCAATCAAATTCGTCATAACACTCATAATGATCAACTTTACGAAGATCCCATTGTATTCCTGAAGCTCGCAGCATTGGTCCTGATAAACCCCAATTTATTACTTCTTCTCCACCAATAATGCCTACGCCCTCAACTCGTTCTAAAAAAATAGGATTTTTTGTAATAAGTTTTTGATATTCAGCAACTTCCGTCAAAAAATAATCGCAGAAATCTAAACATTTATCTATCCAGCCATGAGGTAGATCAGCTGTGACTCCCCCGATACGAAAAAAATTATGCATCATTCTCATTCCGGTGGCAGCTTCGAATAGATCATAGACAAATTCTCTTTCTCTGAAAATATAGAAGAAAGGAGTCTGTGCGCCAATATCGGCCATAAAAGGGCCAAGCCATAAGAGATGAGAAGCTATACGACTTAACTCCAACATAATAACTCTGATATAGCTGGCTCTTTTAGGTACTTGAATATTGACCAACTGTTCTGGTCCGTTTATGGTTATTGCTTCTGTGAACATAGTAGCTAAATAATCCCAACGTGTTACATAAGGTAGATATTGTATAATTGTTCGGTTTTCCGCAATTTTTTCCATTCCTCTATGTAAATAACCCAATATTGGTTCACAGTCAATAACGTCTTCACCGTCTAAAGTCACGATGAGTCGAAGAACACCGTGCATTGATGGGTGGTGGGGACCCATATTGACTAGCATAAGGTCTTTTCTTGTAGCTGGTCCAGTCATAAGTTTTTCCTCGATTCATTTTTCCATGAATTGCCGAAAACACAAATAAGTTGATTAAAATGGAATATCTAACAAAATGCAATATCTAATAAATCAAATAATTCAAAATTACTTTTTAAATTACCGAGTTTTTGACTCCCGAATATCCAATTGCTTAATTAATTCTTTATAATGTATTCTATTTTTCTTTGACAAATAACACAGTAACCCTTGGCGTTTTCCCAGAATTTTACGTAGACCCCTTTGAGATAAATAGTCTTTTTTGTGCAATTCCAAATGTGAAGTAAGTCTTCGTATCTTATTCGTGAAACTTAATACTTGAAATTCAACAGACCCCCTTTTTTTTTCTTCTTTCAAAATAACTGGGATCCATGTGTTTTTTATCATAAAACAAAATTCCTTATAGTTTTAGATATTATATATATATATATTTTATTTATTGATGAGTAATAATATACAATTAGCATTGTCACTGATTTCCATTTTGTTTTGTAGTTCACCAAATTTCTATTTTTATTTTTTGAAATAAAATACATTCTAAATCAATACTCAATCCCTTTTTAAAAAGGGAATTAGGATATAAATAAAGATATAAAAAGGATGGTATATTTTTACACACACACAAAATAGTTAGACTGAAAATAAAAATTTCAATAAGAAAATTTTATTGATTAATTTTTATATTTACATTGAATTAAAATCATATTCTGTATCAAAACGTAAGATAACGCAAATGACTTTTGTTTTTTCTTCATATACTAAATATAGTACACATATTGTCAAAATCGCGCATTAATGAAATTAATGAATTTGCAATTGTAGATACATATATATTCGTACCATACTAAAACGACTGCCATTATTTGTATCAAACCAATAACGATTCATACAAGCTAAATCTTCTAATCGATAATTGGGCCAAAGAAAGAGTTTTAATTTAATTAGATTATTATTATATCTATCAAGATGTTTATTTTTATCTAAAACGTGAACACTCTTTTTCGCTCTATTTGGATTATAAAATGCTTTATTTCTATGGAAATTTTTTCGGTTCTTAGAATTGAAACAACTTAGAATTCTAAACTCTCTACAAACTCTAGGGGATAAAATATTTTCAGGAACAAGGAAATCATCATTTTTTTTATATCCATTTTCAGTCCTTTTTTGATGTATTGTAATTGGTTCATCAAAACTATTCTTATCTCCATAGCGTTTTTCTTGGTTTCTTTGAAATTTATTCTTATGAACTAATGAAAGACCTATAGTTTGATACATAATAAATTGTCCATCATTTTTTACCGATAGACGAACTGGTTGGATAGTCAATATTCCCTTTTTGATCAATTTTGTAAGAGTTAAATCCTTTTGAATTATAAGGATATCCAGACGAATTTCTCCCCTTTGAAGAGAGGATAGCGCAATTTCTCTTGGGTTTTTTAATCTAAGCAGGAGACAATATACGTTTATGTTATTGATCATTCTTTGATTTACGGCATTATTCCATTTTAATTGAAAACACAAATATCTTTTTAGTAAGAAATCAAGTTCTACTTCCGTATTGTTCTTGTAGTGATTTTTATTTCTACGGTTTTTCAGATCTAATTCTGCATACTCTTCTTGAACATATTTTTCTTGGTTTGACATAATTGATTCAAAACCCTCTTTGGCCATGAATTCTTTTTCAACTTGGTTTTTTTTTATTTCAAATTCAAGAGTTTGTTCATTTGATGATATAAAAATATATATATATTTTTTTTCAATCAAATTTTTACTAAAAATATCATTTACATTCCAATTATAAAAAAATAATTTAATTGGTATGATCCATGGGTTAATCCTATATGCATTATAAAGTTTTACAATTTCTGGGAAGAACCAAAGGTCAAAATTCGATATGGAATAACTTAGTATTTCTTCATTCATTCCCATCCAATCAAAAAAAGCGTTCTTATCCATTTTATCAATTATTTTATAATTATAAATCACAGGTTTAGTATTTTTATTACTGTTGGTATCCGCCTCAATATTGATCCAGGACGATATTGAGGCCTTCTTTTTAAGACCAAAATGTACAATTTCACAATCAAAAAATTTTCTATCCGAATTTGGATTAATAGATATAATATTATCTTCTACTAGATAATTATTGATAGGGATACATTCTAGCATATTTTTTTTATCGTTATTGTAAATAGAATCCGTTTTTTTCTTATTATTTACTTGTACTGGTAATCCATAACTATATGAATCTTTTTTATCTTCGTAATTAATAGATTTATATGATAAGAGATCATATATATAGTCTTTTTTTAATTTTTTTTTTTGATTGGGTAATACGTAGTATGTTTCAAAATAATTTTTTTTTTTATACTGAATTAAGCGATTTTTTTGATCGGAATCACATTTTGTTAAAGACGTATTTTTGAACATACGCCCTTCATCCATTCTATTTTGAAATTTGTTAGGTATTAATCTGGCCCATTTAATCGGATATAAATCGTATTCATAATAACCTTCTAAAGGGTTTTTCCATTGATTCATTCCCGGATTTTTAAAATTCTTTTGTTTAAACTCGGAATGAAATATTCTTTGTACTTCAACAAAATAATCTTTTATTTCATTCTTAAGAAAAAAAGATGTTCCGTGATATTGAAAGATGGATCTTAACTTAAATAAGTTAATAACTTCGGTTTGTGATAATTTGTAAAATACATATGCTTGAGACAAGTATGATAAATCAAAAAAAAGATTTTTATTATTAATATAAAAAACTGATTTTTTTATAGTTTCAATAAAGTGAGTTATATTTTGATTTGTTTTATCAATTATTTGTTGATTTTTTTCATTATTGGAAATGTATTTTTTTATTTTTTTTTTTTTTATTGATTCAATCAAAAGTTGTGCATTAATTCTGGGGATATTAATCATCTCTAAAAAGATATATATATATATCTTTTCATTCAAAACTTTGATAAACTGGTGGAATTTACGAATTAATTCAATATTTATTTTTTTAAAAATTTTCCATTTTATGTTGCCTGATTGTAATCTTTTATGATCAGAACTCATTTTATTAGGACTAATATTTTTCTTAAAAGTTCTAAACTCTTTTTTTTTTTCTTTTATAATAGTTTCTGTTTTATTTATTAATGTGTTTGTTATATCAATCAGATCTTTCATTTTTTGTTCTCTAAATGAATCCTTTGTCCAATCAGTAGATCCAAGAGGAATAGACAATTCATCAATTATTTCATTACTAATTCTCAATTTTTTTTCTTTTTTAGCTT